CCACTTCTTTTCATATAGCATCCCTAATCAAAGAGAGAACAATATCCATTTCAAAACATTTCTAACGGATTCCTTGGTTCGGACCGACGAAGTAATGGCACTCGATTATTATCAACCCGACTGCAATCTTTTTCTGTCGGTAAGGATTGCACCAGAGCACCTTCTACTTCTAATAGGCCATGAACTATAGATAGAGAAGAATCATTCTGAGCGAGTCCATAAGAAGCGACCCACTTTTTCATAGGTTCCGGGGGAAGACCAAAGATCTTGCGCGACCGGTCCGCCAGAAAAACTCAAAAGAGAAAGAAGTCTCGTTAATCTCTTCATGCTCGTTCCAAGTTCGAAGTACCGTTTGGCCAAAGAAAAAGCCGCTTCCTGACACGATTGCCTCTTTATATAGATAGATATAGGATCTATGGGGTTATTACTTAGAAGTCTATTTTGTACAAGATCCCCTCCTATCTGATAGAAAAGGGTCCCATGATCCCGAGCCGGTCTTATCTTGGCTCGCAAACCCCAAGTTTGTCTATGAAGAGCTAATCTAATTGTATTAGTTTCTATAATGGATTTCTTATGTGGAATACTAATGGATAGGGCCTCGTTGCTAAGTGCTACAAGATCTAGTGCACTGGAACTCGTGGTTATGGACCCGAATCCTTTAGTATGGAACATTGTCTTTTCCAAGTAAAAACCCCTAGTATATGAAAGAATGAAAAGGTGCTTTCGTTCTTGTGGAATAAGAAGCCCTCGTACCTTAATGAAAGGAAAATAGGAATTTTTCGTTAGGTATTTGACCAAATAGGATCGTCCAGTTCCTATAGAACCTATCACTAAAATACCCGATAGGGCTAAGCGGAACGAAAAGGGTTTTCCATGAGATGGTAAATGAAAACGATTAGCCCCACACGAGGTTTGGGAATAAGTGATTGTCTGATAATGAGCAAGGAATATACGTCTTTCTGCTAAAGAGGATCTATTAAACTCATAATTCATTAGATCCTTGTTAGCAATGTCAACTAGGTATCATAAGTAAATGGATCTCGGTTGTTCAATCCTTTGATAACCAAGGTCATTCTTTGCTAAAGAGAAATGATCACTATGGGTCAGACTCAATAGAATTGGATCCATTCCAAATAGCGAGAATTAGGATTCTTGATCCCTCTCAATCTCTCTTTCAATTCGAGGATCCGGAGAGGTGTTTTCATAGTCATCTCCGAATATTTGCCATCTCCGAATATTTTCGATTTCATTTTTCTATGATATGTCTTTCTATATGAAAATTGGTTATTTACGATGTACGATGATCCCTGTTAAGCATCCATGGCTGAATGGTTAAAGCGCCCAACTCATAATTGGTAAATTTGCGGGTTCAATTCCTGCTGGATGCACGCGAACGGGAACGGTCTATTGGAACTGGCTCTCTATCCATGGAATCTCATCCATCATCCGTACATAACGAATTGGTATGGTATATTCATACCATAACATAAGAACAATAAGAACTCGAATTCTTATCGATACTGGAACTCAGAGCATAGGAGGGAAAGTCGATTTATGGATGGAATCAAATACGCAGTATTTACAGAAAAGAGTCTTCGTTTATTGGGAAAGAATCAATATACTTTTAATGTCGAATCGGGATTCACTAAGACAGAAATAAAGCATTGGGTCGAACTCTTCTTTGGTGTTAAGGTAGTAGCTGTGAATAGCCATCGACTACCCGGAAAGGGTAGAAGAATGGGACCTATTCTGGGACATACAATGCATTACAGACGTATGATCATTACCCTTCAACCGGGTTATTCTATTCCACTTCTAGATAGAGAAACGAACTAAAGGAGAATACTTAATAATACGGCGAAACATTTATACAAAACACCTATCCCGAGCACACGCAAGGGAACCGTAGACAGGCAAGTGAAATCCAATCCACGAAATAAATTGATCCATGGACGGCACCGTTGTGGTAAAGGTCGTAATGCCAGAGGAATCATTACCGCAAGGCATAGAGGGGGAGGTCATAAGCGCCTATACCGTAAAATCGATTTTCGACGGAATCAAAAAGACATATCTGGTAGAATCGTAACCATAGAATACGACCCTAATCGAAATGCATACATTTGTCTCATACACTATGGGGATGGTGAGAAGAGATATATTTTACATCCCAGAGGGGCTATAATTGGAGATACTATTGTTTCTGGTACAAAAGTTCCTATATCAATGGGAAATGCCCTACCTTTGAGTGCGGTTTGAACTATTGATTTACGTAATTGGAAGTAACCAATTAGGTTTACGACGAAACCTAGAAATCGATCACTGATCCAATTTGACTACCTCTACGGGATAGACCTCAACAGAAAACTGTTGAGTAACGGCAGCAAGTGATTGAGTTCAGTAGTTCCTCATAGAAAATTATTGACTCTAGAGATATGGTAATATGGAGAAGACAAAATTGTTTGAAGCACGCACAGAACCGGAAGCGCCCCTTGTTTCAAAGAGAGGAGGACGGGTTATTCACATTTAATTTGATGGTCAGAGGCGAATTGAAAGCTAAGCAGTGGTAATTAAGACCCCCGGGTGAAAATAGGGATGTCTCCTACGTTACCCATAATATGTGGAAGTATCGACGTAATTTCATAGAGTCATTCGATCTGAATGCTACATGAAGAACATAAGCCAGATGACGGAACGCGGAGACCTAGGATGTAGAAGATCATAACATGAGCGATTCGGCGGATTTGGGTTCCTTTTCTATATATCCACTCATGTGGTACTTCATCATACGATTCATATAAGATCCATCTGTCTAGAGATCGTCATATACATCTAGAAAGCCGTATGCTTTGGAAGAAGCTTGTACAGTTTGGGAAGGGGTTTTTTGATAAAAAAGAAGAATCTACTTCAACCGATATGCCCTTAGGCACGGCCATACATAACATAGAAATCACACGTGGAAGGGGTGGGCAATTAGCTAGAGCAGCAGGTGCTGTAGCGAAACTGATTGCAAAAGAGGGTAAATTGGCCACTTTAAGATTACCATCTGGGGAGGTCCGTTTGGTATCCCAAAACTGCTTAGCAACAGTCGGACAAGTGGGTAATGTTGGGGTGAACCAAAAAAGTTTGGGTAGAGCCGGATCTAAGTGTTGGCTAGGTAAACGCCCCGTAGTAAGAGGGGTAGTTATGAACCCTGTGGACCACCCCCATGGGGGTGGTGAAGGGAAAGCCCCCATTGGTAGAAAAAAACCCACAACCCCTTGGGGTTATCCTGCGCTTGGAAGAAGAACTAGGAAAAGGAAAAAATATAGTGATAGTTTTATTCTTCGTCGCCGTAAGTAAATACGTAACTAGGAATATGGAAAATTGCATTTTTGGAATTTGCAATAATGCGATGGGCGAACGACGGGAATTGAACCCGCGCATGGTGGATTCACAATCCACTGCCTTGATCCACTTGGCTACATCCGCCCCTTATCCAGCTAAAGGATTTTCTCTTTTTTCCATTCATTATTATTCTATTTATTCTGACCTCCATACCTCGATCGAGATAGTGGACATAGGATGCCACTCTTTAAAATGAAAAAAAGGAGTAATCAGCTGTGACACGAAAAAAAACGAATCCTTTTGTAGCTCGTCATTTATTGGCAAAAATCGAAAAGGTAAATATGAAGGAGGAGAAAGAAATAATAGTAACGTGGTCCCGGGCATCTAGCATTCTACCCGCAATGGTTGGCCATACAATCGCGATTCATAATGGAAAAGAACATATACCTATTTACATAACAAATCCTATGGTAGGTCGCAAATTGGGGGAATTCGTGCCTACTCGGCATTTCACGAGTTATGAAAGTACAAGAAAGGATACTAAATCTCGTCGTTAATTGAATTCAGAATAGAAAGATTCAGAATAAACAAAATTTATAGGATTCAAATAATAAAATAAAGGTAGGCGGGTAATAACCTTATTTATGACAAGTTTCAAATTGGTAAAGTATACCCCTAGGATAAAGAAGAAGAAGGGGCTGAGAAAACTCGCAAGAAAAGTTCCAACCGATCCTCTACTTAAATTCGAACGGGTTTTCAAAGCACAAAAACGCATACATATGTCTGTTTTCAAAGCACAAAGAGTTCTAGATGAGATTCGCTGGCGTTACTATGAGGAAACCGTTATGATACTGAATCTCATGCCTTATCGAGCATCGTATCCCATCTTAAAGTTGGTTTATTCGGCAGCAGCAAATGCTACTCATTATAGGGATTTCGACAAAACTAATTTATTCATCACTAAAGCCGAAGTCAGTAGGAGTACTATTATGAAAAAATTCAGACCTCGAGCTCGAGGACGTAGTTTTTCTATAAAAAAAACGATGTGTAATATAACAATTGTACTAAATATAGTAAAGAAATCTAAATAATCTTTAGATCAATCTAAAATTTAGATTCCCAGTAAAAAAAAAAAAGAAATATAATAGAAAAATATGGGACAAAAAATAAATCCACTCGGTTTCAGACTTGGTACAACCCAAAATCACCATTCCTTTTGGTTCGCACAACCAAAAAATTATTCTGAAGGTCTACAGGAAGATAAAAAAATACGGAATTGTATCAAGAACTATATACAAAAGAATAGGAAAAAAGGCTCGAATAGAAAAATGGAATCAGACTCAAGTTCTGAAGTAATTACACATATAGAAATTCAAAAAGAAATCGATACAATCCACGTCAGAATCCATATTGGATTCCCCAATTTATTAAAGAAAAAGGGAGCAATCGAAGAATTAGAGAAAGATCTCCAAAAGGAAGTTAATTCTGTAAACCAGAGACTTAATATTGCTATCGAAAAGGTTAAAGAACCTTATAGACAACCTAATATTCTTGCGGAATATATAGCTTTCCAATTAAAAAATAGAGTTTCATTCCGAAAAGCAATGAAAAAAGCTATTGAATTAACTAAAAAAGCGGATATAAAGGGAATCAAAATCCAAATTGCGGGTCGTCTAGCAGGAAAAGAAATTGCACGTGCCGAATGCATCAAAAAGGGTAGACTACCCCTCCAAACAATTCGCGCTAAAATTGATTATTGCTGCTATCCAATTCGAACTATCTATGGAGTATTAGGTGTCAAAATTTGGATATTCGTAGAAGAAGAATAACTAACCATGTCTTCCCATTCCGCCCAGTGATAGAATAAAAAAGACAAGAACCTTGTTTTTCCAAAAATCCCTAAAAAAAAAAAGAAGAAAGTATCCCTCTTTCTATAAGATTTAATGAAAATTCATAAATCTTTTAATATAATTGCTATGCTTAGTGTGTGACTCGTTAGTTTTTTCTTTAGGGTCAAAAATTGAAAAAAAAAAATTGTCTGAACCCTACTAAAAATAGAAAAAACTTAGTAATGATAGAAAATTAACTAATAACCAACCTATTGCTTCGTATTGTCGAGATCCTAACTAAGAAACAGTCACTATGTGAATAAATACATCTATCAAAAATGAGTAGATCTATCATATAGTTGTAGCAACTGCATTTTTTTCTCTACAAAAGAAACCTGATTCTAGGCTGTGAAGCAAAACTAAAGGGATGTGGATAAAAGGAGGGATGATAGATAGAAGGAAGAAGAATAAGAAAGATATAGGATTCCGATGTGTATGGTCTATGAATTACATCATAAAAAAAGGGCAATGTGATAAAGCATCAATATAATAAAATTCTAAAAAAAAAAAAGAGAGAATTCTATTCTAAATCGTAACTTTACTCTTGAAACAACAAATATAAATATAAAGCAATAAATAAAGAGCAGCCGAGTTAATAAAACTGAGAAAATTGATTCGGAAAGAAATTTTTTGGAAGCTCCATTGCAGGATTCAAACCTAACCATTAAAGGAGAAGCTGTGGGAACGACAAAACCTATGACTACATAGGATTTTATTGGAAAGAATCCTAACACTTCATTGGGTGGGATGGCGGAACAAACCAAAAAAATTGCTTTATTTGATCAAGGTTCTAAATTAACAAATAAGACAGGAAAGAGTAAATATTCGCCCGCGAAATCCTTATTGGATTAGAATACTTTACCACGATTCAATAAGAAAAAAAAAAAAGAGATTCAAAAAAAGGAAGGATTACATTTTATATAAATATGTAATTTGGATATATTCTAGATCTTCTTTCTTGACTATATATTTATTTTTCTTTTTTAAGAAAGTCAAAATCAAAAAAACCGAATTTTTTCTATTATATATTGATGCGTACCTATCTATAATATTTTGGAATATTATGGAATTAGAGAAACGAAATTCGCACGCTTTCTCATTTCATTCGCGAGGAGCTGGATGAGAAGAAACTCTCATGTCCAGTTTTGTAGTAGAGATGGAACTAAGAAAGAACCATCGACTATAACCCCAAAAGAACTAGATTTCGTAAACAACATAGAGGAAGAATGAAGGGAAAATCCTGCCGAGGCAATCATATTTGTTTTGGTAGATATGCTCTTCAAGTACTTGAACCCGCTTGGATCACCGCGAGACAGATAGAAGCAGGACGAAGAGCAATGACACGATATGCACGTCGTGGTGGAAAAATATGGGTGCGTATATTTCCCGACAAACCGGTTACAATAAGACCCACAGAAACACGTATGGGCTCGGGAAAGGGATCCCCCGAATATTGGGTAGCCGTTGTTAAACCAGGTCGAATACTTTATGAAATGAGCGGAGTATCCGAAACTGTAGCTAGAGCAGCTATCTCTATAGCTGCCAGTAAAATGCCCATACGAAGTCAATTTCTTCGATTAGAGATATAGAACCCCAAAAAGGAGTATTGAAGATAAAAAAGCCCTGGTTTTTCTTTCTGGAAAGACAATATTTCTTTCATCCTTTTGCATTGAAATAACAAATGGAAATCCAAATAATATGATTCAACCTCAGACCCTTTTAAATGTAGCAGATAACAGTGGAGCTCGAAAATTGATGTGTATTCGAGTCATAGGAGCCGCTGGTAATCAGCGATATGCTCGTATTGGTGATGTTATTATTGCTGTAATCAAAGACGCAGTGCCCCAAATGCCTCTAGAAAGATCCGAAGTAATTCGAGCTGTAATTGTACGTACACGTAAAGAATTCAAAGGCGACGACGGTATAATAATACGCTATGATGACAATGCAGCAGTTATCATTGATCAAAAAGGAAATCCAAAAGGAACCCGAGTTTTTGGCGCAGTTGCCGAAGAATTAAGAGAATTGAATTTTACTAAAATAGTTTCATTAGCTCCTGAAGTATTATAAATACTAGTAGGCGAGATATAGATCAAAGAAAAAATTAGTAGATTGTGTCTCACGTATATGCTTTAAAATCCGAAATTTAAAGAAAAGGGAAAACATGTTGATTATAGCAAAATTAGGAGGAACCTAGAATTAGAGTCTTATGGGCAAGGACACTATTGCTGATTTACTAACCTCTATAAGAAACGCAGACATGAATAAAAAAGGAACTGTTCGAGTAGTATCCACAAATATTACCGAAAACATTGTTAAAATACTTCTACGAGAGGGTTTTATTGAAAGTGTTCGGAAACATCAGGAAAGTAACAGATATTTCTTGGTTTCAACTTTGCGACATCAAAGGAGAAAGACTAGAAAGGGAATATATAGAACCAGAACCTTTTTAAAGCGTATCAGCCGACCTGGCTTACGAATTTATGCTAACTATCAAGGAATTCCTAAGGTTTTGGGCGGAATGGGAATTGCTATTCTTTCTACTTCTCGAGGTATAATGACAGATCGAGAAGCTCGACTAAACAGAATTGGGGGAGAAGTTTTATGTTATATATGGTAATGGCCACACCTATAGTACCCAAATTCTATCTCGAACTTCCTATTTTGAAAATAAAAATAGAAAAATAGGAGAAAAACATATGACAGAAAAAAAAAATAGGAGAGAAAAAAAAAACCCGAGAGAAACAAAAGTAACTTTCGAAGGTTTAGTTACGGAAGCCCTACCCAACGGAATGTTCCGCGTTCGCCTAGAGAATGACACGATCATCCTGGGCTATATTTCAGGAAAGATCCGGTCTAGCTCTATACGAATACTGATGGGGGATAGGGTCAAAATTGAAGTAAGTCGTTATGATTCCAGCAAAGGTCGTATAATTTATAGACTTCCCCATAAGGATTCGAAGCGTACCGAAGACTCGAAGGATACTGAAGATTTGAAGGATACCAAAGATTCAAAGGATTAGGTTTTTCTGGGGTAATAACTTCCAAGTTTCGGAATTTAAGTGAAGAGACTTATTTTTTCCAAAAGAATAGATTCATAGTTTAAGAAAGGAATACCTATATATGAAAATAAGAGCTTCCGTTCGTAAAATTTGTACAAAATGTCGACTGATTCGCAGGCGTGGGCGAATTAGAGTCATTTGTTCCAATCCGAAGCATAAACAAAGACAGGGGTAATCTTTCGAAAAAGAAGCTTTTCTTTCTAATTTCTAATAAAGTAAAAAAAAGTACCCACGGAAATGTCCAAATTGCAAATCAAATAAATGAAAGTAAAGGATATATTTTAACCCGAAACGGATATCTTTGTATCTTTTTTCTTTTTGTTATTTCTAACTCATATTTATGAGATAATAAAATATGACAAAAGCTATACCAAAAATAGGTTCACGTAAGAAAGTGCGTATTGGTTTGCGTAGGAATGCCCGTTTTAGTTTACGGAAGAGTGCACGTAGAATAACAAAAGGGGTTATTCATGTTCAAGCCAGTTTCAACAATACCATTATAACCGTTACAGACCCACAAGGTCGGGTCGTTTTCTGGTCCTCCGCAGGTACTTGTGGATTCAAAAGCTCAAGAAAAGCATCACCCTATGCTGGTCAAAGAACAGCAGTAGATGCTATTCGTACAGTGGGTTTGCAACGAGCAGAAGTTATGGTAAAAGGTGCTGGTAGCGGAAGAGATGCCGCATTACGAGCCATTGCTAAAAGTGGTGTACGGTTAAGTTGTATACGCGATGTAACACCTATGCCGCATAATGGATGTCGACCTCCTAAAAAAAGACGTCTGTAAAAAAAAATGAAACCGCTTTCAAGAGAAATAAACGATTCAATGATCAAATAATAATACTAGTCTGTTATGGTTCGAGAAGAGATAACAGGATCCACTCAAACACTAGAGTGGAAGTGTGTTGAATCAAGAGTAGATAGTAAACGTCTTTATTATGGTCGTTTCATTCTGTCTCCGCTTAGAAAAGGTCAAGCGGATACTGTCGGTATTGCCTTGCGAAGAGCTTTACTTGGAGAAATAGAAGGAACATGTATCACACGCGCCAAATTTGGGAACGTGCGGCATGAATATTCCACAATAGTAGGTATTGAAGAATCCATACAAGAAATTTTACTAAATTTGAAAGAAATTGTATTGAGAAGTAATCTCTATGGAGTTAGAGACGCATCAATTTGCGTCAAAGGTCCTAGATACATAACCGCTCAAGATATAATCTTACCGCCTTCCGTAGAAATCGTTGATACGACACAACCCATAGCTAACTTGAGAGAGCCCGTTGATTTCTGTATTGAGTTACAGATCAAGAGAGATCGCGGATATCATACGGAACTCAGAAAGAACTCTCAAGATGGAAGTTATCCTATAGATGCTGTATTCATGCCTGTTCGAAATGTGAATTATAGTATTTTTTCTTGTGGGAATGGAAATGAAAAACACGAGATACTTTTTTTAGAAATATGGACGAATGGAAGTTTAACTCCTAAAGAAGCGCTTTATGAAGCTTCTCGTAATTTGATTGATTTATTTCTTCCTTTTATACACACAGAGGAAGAGGGCACTAAAAATAAAAACAGGTTAACTCCACCCCTTTTAACCTTTCAAAAAAGATTCACTAATCTAAAGAAAAACAAAAAAGGAATTCCATTGAATTGTATTTTTATTGATCAATTAGAATTGCCTTCTAGAACTTATAATTGTCTCAAAAGGGCCAATATACATACACTATTGGACCTTTTGAGTAAGACTGAAGAAGATCTTATGCGAATTAATAGTTTTCGTATGGAAGATGGAAAACTGATATGGGACACTCTAGAAAAGCACCTCCCAATTGATTTACCTAAGAACAAGTTCTTGCTTTAAACCATTGCAATTTTTTCCTCTTCTTCTTTTTTGAGTTAGAATAAAAAGAAAAAAGAAAGCAATTTTGCATCTTTGGCACAATCTATATTTTCGCGAAATGGATCATAATAAAATAGATTTTAGGTATCTAGGGAAGATTCACTTGGAAGTAACTATTTCCTAGATACCCATGCAGGGGACTTCGCGGTGGAATGAATCAACTCGAAAAATCCCTAAACTAAAAAAGACCTAAAGTTAAGGATTTATCAATGGGTAATGTTGCTCCAATACCTAACCAAAGAGCTACTGCAGTACCGATTAAAAAAACGGTCGTAGCTACTGGGCGACGAAATGGATTTTGGAATTTATTGACATTCTCTAGAAAGGGTACTGTCAATAAGCCCGTTGGCACAGAAACCATTAAGAGAACGCCCAATAACTTATTGGGTACTGTACGGAGTATTTGAAATACGGGAAAGAAGTACCACTCGGGTAATATTTCCAAAGGAGTTGCAAACGGATCCGCTGGTTCACCAATCATTGACGGCTCTAGAACCGCTAAACCTACATTACACGCAATAGTACCTAGAATTACTACTGGAAAAATGTATAAAAGATCGTTGGGCCACGCGGGTTCCCCATAATAATTATGTCCCATCCCTTTAGCCAATTTTGCTCTTAATACAGGATCATTTAAGTCAGGTTTCTTTGTTATTGGGATAGGTGAATTCTTTAGGATCCATCCCCCAAAGGAACCGGACATGAGAATTTTTCATCATCCGGCTCGAGCAAGAATGAAAGAAATAAGACCGTGGAGGATCCACAATAGAATAGGGTATATAATGACTCAATGACTCAAGGTAAGAAAAGCTTTATCAAATTCTCTTTTCCGAAGTTGCGCCTATAACTACTCATTGAAAAGAATCCTATTCTTATGCTTAAATGCTCAATATCCAAGTGGGCTTACAAATTTGATCATGATCAATTGCTTTGTGGATTGTCTCTTGATTAGTTGGTGTTTATCCACTCAATATCGCAAGTTTCTTATGTCCAAACTAAGTATTTACTTGTTACTGATAAAAAATCAAAAAGTTTAGCCTGCGTTCTTCCTTAGATCCCTTCTTTTACTCCGATAGTATTGCGGATCAAAATCGATGCAAAGAAAATGAATGCATTTCCATACTATAATAAAAAGTAAGTGTAATATAAATAGAATTGGATCATATAACATGACTTATTCCATTTATACTCTATAGGATCTTACGGAGCCTGTTCATGGATGACATGGTTGGGGTATGATCATAGAAAATATTCTCCTCGAGTGAACCAGCCTATCCTTCCTAGATAGGGGACTTACGTGTTGATTGGATGCGGAGACACCTTTGGTCGTGAATTCTAATGTGGCAGATCCAATTCTCTATCTGCATGGCCAAATCAATAATTCAAGTCACACACTCCCATAATCCGCCTTATTTTCTTTCGTAAAATTCACTTCAACTATTTGTATAAAAATACTTCGAAGTTGAAGAGAAGTATCCAAATGACATGTCTTATTTTACAATAACCCATGTTTGTAGCAATGAAATACCACAACCTACCCGATATGATATATGAGAATTAGAATTCTCTATGATATGCCTTCCCTATAAAGGACCCGAAATACCTTGCTTACGTATCATTGGAAAGTGCATTAACATAAATACGGCAGTAAGCAGAGGTAGTACAAAGGTATGTAAACTATAAAAACGAGTCAAAGTGGATTGGCCCACACTAGCACTTCCACGTAATAATTCCACTAAAGGGGACCCTATTACCGGAATAGCTTCGGGTACACCTGTAACAATTTTGACTGCCCAATAACCAATTTGATCCCAAGGCAAAGAATAACCAGTTACACCAAAAGATGCAGTCAATACAGCCAAAACCACGCCTGTGACCCAAGTTAATTCACGGGGTTTTTTAAACCCACCTGTGAGATACACACGAAATACGTGCAGGATCATCATTAGAACCATCATACTTGCTGACCATCGATGAACCGATCGGATTAACCAACCAAAGTTGGCCTCCGTCATTATATATTGAACGGAGGAAAAAGCCTCTGTAACGGTTGGTCGGTAGTAAAAAGTCATAGCAAAACCGGTAGCGACTTGTACTAGAAAACAAGTAAGTGTAATTCCCCCTAAACAATAAAATATGTTGACATGAGGAGGAACATATTTACTAGTTATATCATCCGCAATTGCTTGAATCTCAAGACGTTCTTCAAACCAATCATATACTTTATTGAGATAGGTAACTAGCCCGACTCCCCCTCCGAGAACCGTATATGAAAATTTCATCTCGTACGGCTCAAGCAGAAATACACAAATTTTCAACGGATATTAGAAAAAAAGGTTCAAAACTCCATCAGCCACGGTATTGGATTGATTTGCCTTGAAGATATGAAATAAGAAAAATCCAGAATTTCTTCTTTGTGATAATAATGCCAAAAAATCTCAAGTTGGCTCATCTGTCTTTCTTTCCCTTATGTTGATCATTAGAGGCCTCTTGACTTTTCTCTTCCCTATTTTTTATTTATTTTATTTTTTGACTAGTCAAAAAATAAAATAAAAATTTCTAGTGGTTTTCTGATAGAAATTATCTTGTTGCGATCCTATGAATCAGTTCAATTAAAACCTTAGATTCATACTAGAGCCACGATGATTGAGTCTCAAGATAAACAAAAGGCAAGGGTTCTTCGAATAAGAACCGCTTGATGATCATTTATTGAAAGAGAAAAGAGTTCTCTTTTTGGGCAAACTAAATTAGAAGGAAGAAAATTTCTTTTTTTATTAAGAACTACTTGAATTTTTTTTTAAGTCTGGTTGCGAGGTCTAAATAGTGAGTATGAATCATAGTTCTTTTTTTTTTTTTTATCCACTCTATGTATTTCGTGTTCCAGATACTAGAATAAATAATATCCGACGAATTAGAATCATCTTGATAGAGATAACAGGCCCTTTCTATGTATTATCAATAGGATCAATTCTAACAAGTCACACACTCATATTCCAGAGATACCAAAACAAAAAAATCCACGGTCGAACTACCAGAATGTCTAGAAATGTGGAGCTTAAAGTAGAAAGGCTTTTTTGGATGGAAAAACTATGAAGTCATAGTTTTAGTTAGTAGAAACCTAATTCGTTAAAATTCCGTCCAGTAAAACAGAAGAATTATAAATTTCTAAAATTATAGATAGGAATATCGCGAATAAAGCCATTGCGACCCCCATAAAAGGAGTAGTCCCCCAACCCGGAGCAACTTTCCCATATTCCGAATTCAAGGGTTTCAATAAACTACCTGCGCCAGTCCGTTTTGGCTTAGGTCTAGAACTATCTTCAACGGTTTGTGTAGCCATAAATTCTATTTAATCATTGGTGTTGACTTTGTATACTATTCCGTTGTAGTTGTAAATACACGATCTTTTCATAGATCCATTGTAATCTTGAAATTCTATAAAAATGGAAACAGCAACTTTAGTCGCCATCTCCATATCTGGTTTACTTGTAAGCTTTACTGGGTATGCCTTATATACCGCGTTTGGGCAACCCTCTCAACAATTAAGAGATCCATTCGAAGAACATGGGGACTAATTGAAGTAAGAAGTCTCCCTTCCAGGGGACTTCTTACTTCAATTAAATTATTTCTTTCCTTCAATTAAAATTTCATTTCTTAGTCGGAACCTTAGGTGGTTCTCGGAAGAAGATAGCGAAAAAAATTATCCCTAAAGTCGAAACTAAAAGGAACGTATAAACCAATGCTTCCATAGATTCGATCCTGGTTTATTTACAATTATAACTTCCACACCTATTCACTTATCATTTGGGATCATTTCCCATATAAAAAAAGAAAAAGAGTCAAAGAAAGGACAGGAGATGTTCCTCATGTCAAATCAAACAAAAAAGAGAGGTGAAAGATACCATAGCAATGTGGTATCAGGCTGCCTGTCTCCTTGTAGTTGGATCTCCAACTTTTTGGAATGTTCCAAATTCCACTTGAGCATCCAAGTCTGGATCAATACCAGCAAAAACATCTCGGAACAAGGTTCGAGCGCCATGCCAAATGTGTCCGAAAAAGAAGAGCAAAGCAAAGGTAGCATGACCAAAAGTGAACCAACCCCTTGGACTGCTGCGAAAAACACCATCTGATTTCAAAGTAGCTCGATCTAATTCAAAAATTTCCCCTAATTGAGCACGCCGCGCATATTTTTTTACAGTAGCAGGATCAGAATAACTTACTCCATTAAGTTCGCCACCATAGAACTCCACCGTTACGCCTACTTGTTCAACACTATATTTGGATTCTGCTCTTCTAAAAGGAACGTCCGCTCTCACAATTCCCTCTTCATCTACCAAAACTACCGGAAATGTTTCAAAAAAAGTAGGCATACGACGTACAAAAAGCTCGCGTCCTTCTTTATCTCTAAAGACGGGATGTCCTAACCATCCAACAGCTATGCCATCCCCATTGTCCATTGAGCCTGCTCTGAATAATCCCCCTTTTGCCGGATTATTACCAATATAATCATAAAAGGCTAATTTTTCGGGAATTTTAGACCAAGCTTCTGATAAACTAAGATTTTCGGCTAACCCATCGCTAACTCTTCGATATATTTCTTGCTGAAAGTATCCCTGATCCCACTGATAACGAGTAGGCCCAAATAATTCGATTGGGGTAGTTGCTGATCCATACCACATAGTTCCGGCAACTACGAAAGCAGCAAAAAAAACAGCAGCGATACTACTGGAAAGTACAGTTTCAATATTGCCCATACGTAACCCTTTGTATAGACGTTGAGGCGGACGGACACTTAGATGGAATAGGCCCGCTAATATGCCCAAAGTACCCGCAGCAATATGATGCGAAGCTATTCCTCCCGGAACGAAAGGATCAAAACCTTCTGCACCCCACGCAGGATTTACAGCTTGTACTTTTCCAGTTAGTCCGTAAGGATCGGACACCCATATCCCAGGGCCATATAAACCCGTTACATGAAATGCACCAAAGCCAAAACAAGCCACCCCTGCAAGAAATAAATGAATTCCAAAGATCTTGGGCAAATCCAAAGAAGGTTTTCCCGTCCGCTCATCACAGAATATTTCTAGGTCCCAATATACCCAATGCCAGATAGCTGCCAAGAAACACAAGCCAGAAAACACAATATGCGCACCTGCCACACCTTCATAACTCCAAATACCCGGATTCGTTACAGTTCCTCCTGAAATACTCCAACCACCCCACGAATTCGTTATTCCTAAACGAGTCATGAAGGGGATGACGAACATACCTTGTCTCCACATTGGATCCAGAACAGGATCAGAGGGATCAAAAACCGCTAATTCGTATAAAGCCATCGAGCCAGCCCAACCAGAAACTAGAGCTGTGTGCATTATATGCACCGAAAGCAATCGACCCGGATCATTCAATACGACAGTATGAACACGATACCAAGGTAAACCCATGGAAATACCCCTTTAGCAAAGAAAAATAGACACGATGTCGCTTTATTTTATCGCATTGGAAAAGACTGTCCATACATATTCTATGTACCTAACCCTTCTAGGGGATTCTATGTCAGAAAGCGTGAATATTTATTTCATTCCATTAAAAATAACAAGCCAATTCTGTTTGTAAGAAGAAAGAGAAGCAGATCTATTCTATACTCGATAAGTGCCAATATGCAATGGGTAGCTTGGGCTATTTGGAAAAACGAAGAATAGATCCTTCATCCCTCTTTGTTTATCATTGATCGAATCACGGATTCCTTTTTCTTTATTCAATCTGTCTTACCTTCCTTATATGTAGAATCTTTCAATCTATGTATTATTTCAATCTATGTATTAATAGAATCTATAGTATTCTTATAGAATAAGAAAAAAATGAAGATAATAAACTGCGGATTCTTTCTTTCTCTTCCATTCTTACGTTTCCATATTAAAGTGTAGTTTTTTTACTTAAATTTAATAATATTAATCTAATATGCCCATTGGTGTTCCAAAAGTACCTTACCGGATTCCCGGAGATGAAGAAGCGACTTGGGTTGACTTATACAATGTTATGTATCGAGAAAGGACACTTTTTTTAGGTCAAGAGATTCGTTGCGAGATCACGAATCATATTACAGGTCTGATGGTATATCTCAGTATAGAAGATGGAAATAGCGATATTTTTTTGTTTATAAACTCCCCTGGCGGGTGGCTAATCTCAGGAATGGCGATTTTTGATACGATGCAAACGGTGACACCTGATATATATACAATATGCCTCGGAATAGCCGCGTCCATGGCCTCCTTCATTCTGCTTGGAGGAGAACCCGCCAAGCGTATAGCATTCCCTCACGCTAGGATTATGCTTCACCAACCTGCTAGTGCTTATTATCGGGCAAGGACACCAGAATTTTTACTAGAAGTGGAAGAGTTACACAAAGTTCGCGAAATGATCACAAGGGTTTATGCACTAAGAACAGGCAAGCCTTTTTGGGTTGTATCCGAAGACATGGAAAGGGATGTTTTTATGTCAGCAGACGAAGCCCAAGCTTATGGACTTGTCGATATTGTAGGGGATGAAATGATTGACGAGCACTGCGATACTGATCCAGTGTGGTTTCCAGAAATGTTTAAGGATTGGTAGTAGGTGGATTTCTTGTAAATTTATTTCAAACCTAAATTCGGGTTTTATGCTATAGAAAATAGAAATACTTCATGATGATGAATCATCAGGTTAAGATCGATCTAAACCAATCCATTTTATATATACATACGACATGCCAACGGTTAAACAACTTATTAGAAATGCAAGACAGCCAATGCGAAATGCTAGAAAATCGGCCGCGCTTAAGGGATGTCCTCAGCGTCGAGGAACATGCGCTAGGGTGTATGTGCGACTCGTTCAGATCATGAGTTCAAACAAATAATAAAATTTTTGAAGTATACATGATCGGTACCAATGAATAGGATAGAGCTTCTCTATCCTAGATTTCTATGGTATATGGAATTTATGGTTTCCTTTGGTGCAAATCCAATCATCTAGATTGGAAGAAGCAATTCCCCCATTGGTAACAAATGGTTATCCATTAAGCGGAGGAAATAGTAATAAAAAAAGGCTTATGCTCCTTTATCTTAAAAGAACGGACTAAAGGGTCAGCTACTTAGCCAACTTTCATAATTAAATACCGTCACTGTATGAATAACTCTTATTGTGAAAAGAGTTATTTACTCTATAATGGATAGGTAGAGCCAAAGAATGTGAACTATACAAGTTCACAATACCTTTTGATGAAATGAAAGAAAGGGCTCCGGTGTATAGAGAGGGCCTCGCCGTTTAAAAGGGAACCATAAAAACGATGGAACCCACTGTTTTTTTAGTATCGTTAGAATTTGTTATTTCTATATTTCTATGCGAAATAACTGAATAGAATAAAAAATCGTGGTTGGGAAGGTTATAGTAGCAAAAGCCATTGGAATTAATATTTTATATATCGGAATAATCCGTTTAGTTATTAATGGGAAAAAAGAGGGTTAAAAGAAGAGAAATCATTAGTTATTCATTAAGGTTAATTTGATTCAATGACCAGAGTTCCGCGAGGATATATAGCTCGGAGACGACGAACAAAAATGCGTTCATTTGCCTCAAACTTTAGAGGGGCTCATTTAAGACTTAATCGAATGATTACTCAACAAGTAAGAAGAGCTTTTGTTTCTTCTCATCGAGATAGAGGCAGGCAAAAGAGGGATTTTCGTCGTTTGTGGATCACTCGGATAAACGCAGCAACACGGGTATATAACGTATTCAATAGTTATAGTAAATTAATACACAATCTGTCCAAGAAGGAATTGATTCTTAATCGTAAAATGCTTGCACAAGTAGCTGTATCAAATCCAAATAATCTTTACACGATTTCCAATAAAATAAGGACTATCAATTAAAGGATAAAAAAGTAATATACAGGAATAATTAAAACCGAGTTCCCGGAGAGGGAACTCCGGGAAGATACAATAAATTAAGATTAAGTGGTAGGAATCAACGAGCATGTTGCAATAAATAAAAAAACTATTTCTTTTTTCCCATTTTTCTTTCTTATAACAAACACAAGAATCAAAATTGGATTACTTTCTTTATATATGAGTCTGAGCCTTTCGAATAAAACATCAACAATCGGAACTTAAGTTTCGATTGTTGTTTCTTAAATTCTGGTTGGAGTTTCTTAAGTTTCGATTGGAATTGAACTTTTGTGTTAATTGAGGAATATGTCTATTTTTTCTGTGTCTAGGACCAGTAATTATTGAAATTGCCTGGGCTTGAAATTGCTTCTCATTCTCATAGTTACGAAATGGTAAGAAAGATAAAATACGAGCCTGTTTTATAGCAAGAGTAATCAATCGTTGTTGTTTCAAGGTTAATCTATTTATTCGTCTGGATAATATTTTTCCTTGTTCACTAATAAATCGATTAATTAAACTCATGTTTCTATAATCAATTCGATCCCCCCGGCCCATTCGAGAACGCCTACGAAAAGTTTGTTTGGATTTACGAAAAGTTTGTTTGAATTTACGAAAAGGTTGCTTAGATTTATGAAAAGTTTGTTTGGATTTACGAAAGGGTTGCTTAGATTTACGAAAAGGTTGTTTAGATATATACATGATTTATTCCTTATTTAAAAATTTGAAAAAAAAAAAAGGATTTCTTTATTTTATTAATTTTTGATCCAGAACCAGAAGAAGTAGTCTTTCTTTGGTCCATATATTATTTGATTAATATACTATATAAAAATATAAAAAATCAAAATATATAAAAATAAAAACCCTCTATACATATGAAATAATATCTACCTAAAATAAGATTAGTTGATTTGTATTTTGTATTCTATCTATGTTCTATATATTTAATAAGAAGTTCTTACTCTTTCTGTTCTTTGTAAAAATCGAACACACGATGCTCCTATTTCTTTATTTCATTATGAGTGGTATGCTTGCGACAATAACGACAAAATTTTCTTAATTCTAATTGTCCGGGCGTATTGTGGCGATTCTTTTGAGTACTATATCTAGAAATCCCCGTCGATTCCTTATTGGTACCCTTTCGAACACAACTAATACATTCCAAAATAACTCGGATTCTAACATCTTTGCCCTTGGCCATGAACCTCCTTTCCTTTTTGGATCGACTTAACTTAATTCTTATACCTATTCTTTTATTCTTCTATTTTGGATCCAAAGAAAAGAAGAAGAATAAAATCCATAGAAGTTCCTAACTAAAAATGTGATTTCTAAAGATTTTGTTGTAATTCTTCGAATTCTCGAACAAATCCAATAGAATAAAAAAAAATTGGAAATTCGTAAATCGTAAATTAAGTAATAAAACATAGAGAAATAATTAAAGAATACAATCCTTATCCATCTTTTCTTTCTTTTTGCTTCATATACTAAAAAAGAATTCAAAAAGGGAAAATTTGCGTCATGTCACGAAGAATTCTATCTCTTGCATAGGAATAACTAGAATTAAAAAAAAGGGAATGACAAAGCATCTGGGAATAAACGATTGATTTCTATCAATAAACCTGCTAAAGCCCCAAACCATAGAGTACTTAGCACGGGTGCTACAGAGAGATATGTTTTTATATCCCGCATTGAAAATCCTCCTTCCGTATTGGAATACATATATGATCAGATACTCTTGCCCAAGATCCTTTGTATTTCTTTTGTTTAGGCGAAATTCCTAACTAAAAAAACAAAAAAAATTATAGAATGAACCGTATAGACGAGATTTTCCTATCCCTAAAAAAGATGACCCCTTCTTCCTATACATTACTAAGGAATAGTAGTCTTTCTTTTATAGGTGAAA